TTACTTTGGAATCATAATGGAATCATAATTTTAATCCGAACTCAAAGGCAGATTGGTATTTTTCCGAGAATCCAGATTAGATTATCGGGTCGTAAGAAAAAACAAAAAAAAAAAGAATTGGAGAAAGCTTTTTCTACTGAGTGTGTTCATTCGTTTTGACTATTTTAGCATATTTTATCCCAGTAATTTCTACTCTACCTTCCCGGAGTTCATTCTCCGGGAAACTTCGTTTAAATTATTCCGACGGACTTTTTATAACCTACTTCTTTTATTATCTCATTGGAAATCATATAAAGACAATCTCTATTTAATATAGCTATTTGTGCAAGTATTTTACGATTAAGAAGCAACCGTCCCTTGTACAGATCGTGTATTAATCTACTATAACTATAGGATACCCCCCTTTCTCGAATTACTGCGTTTATCCTAGTGATCCACAAACGACGAAAATTTCTCTTTTGACTGCCCCGATCCCGATCAGCCGAAAACAAAGCTCTTATTTTCTGTTGAGTAATAGTTCGAGTAAGTCTTGAATGGGCCCCTCGAAAGCTTAATGCAAATAAACGCATTTTTGTTCTACGTCTACGAGCTATATATCCCCGTCTAATTCTAGTCATTGAATAGATGAAACTTCCACCGAATAACTAATTTTTTTCTTTTCTTTCAGTTATTCTTTTCCCCTTTCCTAATCTATTAAGAACAAAACGGATTGTTCCAATGTATAAAATAAAAATTCCAAGGGCTTTGGCTACTATAACCTTCCTGACCGCGATTTTTTCTTTTTTTAGGCATTTCAATGCGAAATAAGAAATTATATTGTGTTATAGGTGTCAAAAATATAAAAAAATGGATAAAGAAATAGCGGGTTCCTTCGTTTCTATGGTGACTTCCTAAACGGTGAGGTCTTCTCTATACACCGGAGCCTTTACTTCATTTAATCAACGTTATTGGTAACTTGTATAGTTCACCCTTTTTGGCTCTACCCATGAATTATCCAGCAATAGGCCTTTCACAATGAGATCTACCTATACAGTAACGGTATTTAATTATGAAAGTTAGCTGGGTAGCTGACCCTTTTAGTCCGTTCTTGCCAGAGTAGGAGCTTACTCTTTATGCCGTTCTTTATTTATTTATTATTTATTTATTTATTTTTTAAAAGTCAATTTTTTAAGTTAAATTAACTAAGTATTAAAAAAGTCAATTTAAAATTGAAAAATTTAAATAAGTAAATCAATAAGTTATTTAAATAAGTAACTCAATAAGTTAAAGTTAAATAAGTAAATAAGAAAGTAAATAAAAAAAAGATTTCCTCCGCTTAATGGCTAACCATTTGCTACCAATGGAGAATTGCTTCTCATCTTAAATTGAGATTTGCACCAACGGAAACCATAAAATTTATCCACAATGTAGGAATGTGATAGCTTTGATTATTCTTTTTTTTTTTTTATTTTATTTTTATATAGTGAATGGAGTCCCTTCTTACATTCTATACTATTCCCCGGTACTGATCATTGATACTGGAAAGTTTTTTGTTGCTTTTGTACCAGCTCATGGTCTGATCTAAACGAGTCGCACATACACCCGAGTACATGTTCCTCGACGTTGAGGGCATCCCCGAAGAGCGGGGGATTTCGTGCGATTTCTGATTGGCTGTCTTGTATTTCTAATAAGTTGTTTAATAGTTGGCATGCTGAATTGTATACATAATGGGCTGGTTTAGATTGATCTGATCTGAACCGGAGAGTTCAGAATTACTTCCAGACCGGAGAATTCTGAATTACTTCCAGTTATTAGAATAGTAAAATCATAGATAAAATCTCAAATTACGTATTCCGGCTTATTTTCATTCACCTGCTACAAGATCATCACCTGCTATAAGATCAACAATTCCGTAAGCTTTTGCTTCTTTTGCTGACATAAAAATATCTCTTTCTATGTCTTTGGATACAACCCATAAGGGTTTCCCCGTTCTTTGTGCATAAACCCTTGTGAGGGTTTCACGCAGGGACATCAATTCTCCCGCTTCCAACGTAACGTCTCCCGCTTGTGTATCACAAAACAAACTAGCAGGTTGATGCATCATTACCCTGATGATATAACATAATAAAAAGTTCTTCTATCTCGCATGATAAAGCGAAGAGAAAAGAAAGATAAAGACTAATATAATACGAAAAAGGATAGAATTGAACAACCGTACGGGCATCTTTGATGCATTGCATATGCATACGGCTTTACAATAAAATTGACCCTTACCCTCCAAGAAAGGGAAAAGTAAAATATATCAGACCCTGGTGGTCTAAATGATCAAATAGCCACCCTTCCTTTTGGAATAGTTAAAAACTACTATGATGGCTCCGTTGCCTTATATTAATATTAATTAATTAATTTTTAATATATTCATTTTTTTTTTTGTTTGTGATTCAGCAATCCCAAAGTGTCTTTTTGAGCCAATCAAAGAAAAATCCTGTTTTTTTTCGCACTCCTTGCCTAACTGCATAAC